TCGAGTTTATTTCGTTCCTATTCTCCTTTCTCAGAAAAGGGGGACATTACCAAAGTAAAAGATTACTTCGTTCTTGATAGTTATTTACTTAATCAGTGGATAGGAACATACTCTGGATCGAAATCATGGGGAGTACTTCTTAATCGTTTCTACCAACTTAAAGCCCCAATTTGAATTCCTTTTAGGTACAGAAATATCCTGTTGGATAATTTACAGAATCTCCATTACTAATCCTTTGCGTATCTTGGTCTTCCTAACCATCCACTCATTTTTGTTAACCTTCCATTATGGTAATACATCTATGTTAATAGATAGTAAAAACTCCATACAGTTGATCTTTTTTACCCGCTTCAAGCCATGGATGACTAATCAACCAATCTTGGGGTAAACAGTCTAGACTGCTTTGCTTATATTTACTTTCATTTCATTCTTGTACATAGGAAATGAGATTCAATCCCTTTAACTGCAAATTCAAAAGCCGTTTTATTTCACTCATATAACTATCTGGTTTAGTTCATCAACCCGAATGCTGAATAAAAAAAGAAAATATATATATTCAACTCATTTAACTTTCTTACTAGAAAGAAAAGAAATAGGGGAAATTTTATGTCTCACCGAATCACACGTAGAGATATTGATAATACACATAGAGTTAATGGTATTTCATAACTAATTGATTGAGCAGCAGCTCTTAAACCACCTAAAAAGGAATATTTATTATTTGATCCATATCCCGACATAAGAAGTCCAACGGGAGCAAGACTTGAAACAGCGATCCATAAAAAAACACCAATACTAAGATCGGCTAGAATAAGGCGATAACCAAAAGGAATTACTGAATAACTTAGTAAAATGGATATGACTGCTATGGATGGTCCGATACTGAATAAACGAGTATCCCCTCTAGATGGAAAAAGATTCTCTTTGAAAAGTAGTTTTGTGCCATCTGCTAGAGCTTGAAGAATTCCCAAGGGGCCCGCGTATTCAGGTCCAATACGTTGTTGTATCCCTGCAGATATTTCTCTTTCTAACCAAACAATTACTAGTACACCTAGTGTGATTCCTAATACAAGAGTCAAAATAGGGACAAGCACCCATATGATCCCATAGACTTCTTTTAAGAATTCCAATCTGGAAAACGAATGGATAGCTTGTAGTTCTGTTGTATTATCAATTATCATTTCAACGATCAACTTCTCCCATAATGATATCTATACTACCTAGTATCGTCATAATATCAGCCAATTTCATTCTTTTAACTAACTGAGGAAGAATTTGCAAGTTGATAAAACCCGGTGGGCGAATTTTCCATCTCCAAGGAAAAACACTCTGATCTCCTATCAGAAAAATTCCCAATTCTCCTTTTGGTGCTTCGACTCTTACATAAAGTTCTTGTTTGGACAATTCAAAAGTTGGAGAAGGTTTTTTACTAATAAATCGATATTCAAAATCATTCCATTCAGTATCTTTTATTCTATCAAAGCGTCGGATTTCTAAATTCTCAAAGGGCCCCCCTGGAATTCCTTCCAGAGCCTGTTGGATAATTTTTATGGATTCTGTCATTTCACTGATTCGTACTAAATAACGAGCTAATGAATCCCCTTCTTTTTGCCATTGAACCTCCCAATCAAATTCGTCGTAACACTCATAATGATCAACTTTACGAAGGTCCCATTGTATTCCGGAAGCTCGTAGCATTGGTCCTGATAAACCCCAATTTAGTGCTTCTTCTCCTCCAATAATGCCTACGCCCTCAACTCGTTCTAAAAAAATGGGATTCCGTGTAATAAGCTTTTGATATTCAGCAACCCCTGTTAAAAAATAATCGCAAAAATCCAAACATTTATCTATCCATCCATGAGGTAGATCAGCAGCTATTCCTCCGATACGAAAATAATTATGCATCATTCGCATACCGGTGGCAGCTTCGAATAGGTCATATATCAATTCTCGTTCTCGAAAAATATAGAAGAAAGGGGTCTGTGCCCCAATATCTGCCATAAAAGGGCCAAGCCATAACAAATGGGAAGCTATACGACTCAACTCCAACATAATGGCTCTGATATAGCTAGCCCTTTTAGGTACTTGAATATTACCTAGTTGTTCGGGTCCATTTACGGTTATTGCTTCTGTGAACATAGTAGCTAAATAATCCCAACGTGTTACATAAGGCAAATATTGTATAATTGTTCGGTTTTCTGCAATTTTCTCCATTCCTCTGTGTAAATAACCCAATATTGGTTCACAGTCAATAACATCTTCACCATTGAGAGTAACGATAAGTCGAAGAACACCATGCATTGATGGGTGATGAGGACCCATATTGACTATCATGAGGTCTTTTCTTGTAGTTGGTGCAATCATAAGTTTTTTACCGAGTCATTCTTCCATGAATTGCTGAAAGTAAAAAGAAGTTCATCAAAATTGAAACGAATAAGTTCAAATGATATCACTCTTTAAATTAACGAGTTTTTGTCTCTCGAATATCCAACTGACCAATTAATTCTTTATAACGTACTCTATTTTTTTTTGACAAATAAGCCAGTAGTCGTTGACGTTTTCCCAAAATTTTTCGCAAACCTCTCTGAGATGAATAGTCTTTTTTGTGCAATTCCAAATGTGAAGTAAGTCTCCTTATCTTAGTGGTGAAACTGAATACTTGAAATTCAACAGACCCTCTGTTTTCTTCGTTTTCTTTTTGAGAAATAACCGAAATGAATGAATTTCTTACCATAAAAAAATTCCCCCTCTCCCTTTTTACAGATATGGATTTTACCGATCAGTAATAATAATGTCATTCATTTTAATGTGGTATATACAATAATCTAATCCAAATTTCTTTATGAGCTCCTAATTTTATCAATTCAAATGAATCAATCCAATTGAAAATTAGATTTAGATAGGGAGAGAAAAGGATTGGTACATTTTCGTATTCACAAAAGCGAAGAATTTAGACCTAAAATGAAGAAGGTTCTGTTGATTCATTTCTAGATCGAATTGATACATTATTCATTTAGTATTGGATATTTAGAATGAAATGTAAGACAGGACGTGTGATGTATGTATTTATTTGCTTTCATATATCCTATATAGTAGAGTATATATAGGAAAAATGTACTATCAAGGAATTTTCAATCGTGGATACAAATGTATCCTTAACATACTGAAACGACTGCCATTATTGGTATCAAACCAATAGCGATTCATACAAGCTAAATCTTCTAATCGATAATTAGGCCAAAGAAAGAACTTAAATTTCATTAATTGATTTGTCTCTCTATCAAGGTGATTACTGTTACCTAGAACTTGGTTGCTATTCTTCTCGTTGCAAAATACAGGATTTCTATCTACATCATTCCTATTCTTTGAATTGAAACAAATTAGAATTCTTAATTTTCTACGACGCCTAAACGAGAAAATATTTTCAGGAACAAGCAAATCCAAATGATTTTTGTCTCTATTTCTTGTTATTTTTTCATGTGGTGGAATAGATTCATCAAAATTATTCTTAGCAACATATCTTTGCTCTCGGTATCTTTGATTAGTTTGGTGCTTACTCTTATGAACCAACGAAATACCGATGGTTTGATACATAATAAATTGTCCGTCGTTTTTTACAGACAGACGAATGGGTTCGATAATCAATATTCCCCTTTTCATCAATTCTGGAAGAGTTAAATTCTTCTGAATCAGCATTATATCCAAACTCATTTCTCCCCTTTGAATCGAGGATATAGAAATTTTTCTTGGATCTATTAGTCTAAGCAGGAAACAATATACCTTAATATTATTGATCATTCTTTGATTCAAAGTATCGTCCCATCTCAATTGAAAAAGCAAATAACGTTTCAGGAACAAATCTAGTTCTGCTTCCGTGTTACTTTTGTATTGTTTTTTCTTTTTACCTTTTTTCATGTCCGATCTCGCATAATCTTCTTCAATATCTTTTTGTTGGTTTGAAAGAACGGATCCAAGATCCCCTTGGCTTGTGGTTTTTTTTTCTTCTTGATTTCGATTCTTTATTTTTTTATTCGATGGTATCAAAAAACTTCCCTTTTGCTTTTCATTAATCTTTTGATTTTGATTTTCATTACTATTTTCATTTCTATTCAAATTTAAAAGAAGTAATTTGCTTGGTATAAACCAAGGTTTCGTTTTATATGTATTATAAAGTAACAAAAATTCTGGGAAGAACCAAAGTTCCAGATTCAATATGGGACGCTTTAGTATTTTTTCATTCATCCCCATCCAATCAAAAAATACTTTTTGGGAGTTTGGTAGATTCATTTCTGGAATCATAAGATAAAAAAGATTTTTTTTATCAATTATTTGATAATTATTAGTAATAATCTGAGTATTTTGATTACTATTGGCATCGATTGTGATCCAGGCCTCAATATCGACTTTTTGTCTAAGATCAAAATTGATAATTTTCCAATCCAAATATTTCCTATCGGGAGTTTTTTCCATATATAGAATATCGACCTTTCCTAGATAATTATTGATAGGGATACTCCTCAGCATATCAAAAAAAGTGTCTTTATATGTGTTGTAATTATAAGAAATCTCTTGGTTCTTATTTCCTTCAAACGGCGATCTAGAAATAAATGAGTCCTTTTTATTTTCATAATTAATAGATTTATATGATAAAAGATCATATTTATAGTATTTTTGAAAATTATCTTTTTGATTCGATAATGAATAGACTTCCAAAATATTTTGTTTTTTGTAATCAATTAATTGGTCTTTTTCATATGAATTCCATTTGCTGAAATTTTTCCTTTTAACCATACGACGTTGATAAACTCTATTCCGCCATTGTTGTGGTATTAATCTAGACCATCGGATCTGAGATAAATCGTATTGATAATGCCCTCTTAACCAGTTTTTCCATTGATTCATTTCAGAACTCGGAAGTCTGTTATCCCTTAATTTAGAATGAATTATTCCTTGTGTTTCAAAAGAATCCTTTATTTCAGGCTTAAGAAAAAAAGGGATTCCTTGATATTGAAGAACTGATTTTAATTTATACAAGTTAATAACTTGGGTTTGTGATAATTTGTAAAATACATATGCTTGTGACAAGTACGATAAGTCATAAAAAATATGTGAATTTGTCTTACTATTACTAATATTATAAAGTGACTTTTTTATAGTCGAAATAAACTCAATTGGATTTTGATTTTTTTTATTAATTATTTCTTGATTTGTTTCATTATTGTAAATGGATTTATTCATAATTTTTTTTGTTGATTCAAGAAATAATTTTCTCTTCATTCTGGGAATATTAATGATAGATAAAAATCTATTTGTGTAGATTCTTTCAATGAAAAATTTTAAAAAAAGGGGTAATTTACAGATTAATCGAGCATTTCTTCTTTTGAATATTTGCCATTTTTCTAATCTTTTAGCATTATAACTTGTTTTGTTAACATTAATATTTATTTCTGGAGTTACTTTTTTTTTCTCTTTTGTAATTCTTTCTATTTGATTTCTAATTGTATTTGTTCTATCAGTCAGATCCTTCATTTTTTTTTCTGTCAATGAAGAATTTGTCCAACCTGGAGATGCAATTTGACTAAATGATTCATGAATCATCTGATTGTTGATTATGGGATCTCTTTCTTTTTTAGTTTCACTCGATTCATATACTTCTACTTCTCTTGATCGAAATAAGAGAATTGGATTTACTTTTAAGAGTTCTTTTCTTATTTTTTTAAAAAAAATGACACTTTTGATAACCCATTTTTTTGTTTCTTTTGAAACTTTTTGAAGTAATTTTATTTTTCCTTTAAAAATTTTTAGAAGTAGAAAATATTTCTTTTGAAATTTTCCAATTTTTTTTTCGAGTTCCTTAAAAATGGGTTCAAAAAAGGAGGGTCGTTTTCGGGGAGAACCAAAAGGAAGTTCGGTTTCCATTCCCCAAACTGTTAAAAAACAAAAATCATCTTTTTCTTTTTTCTTTTTCATTATTAGATCTTTATGAGAGAATCGGAGTTTAGATCTGTGCCAAGGTTTCAGACAGAAAGGAAATAAGATTTTTATCTGAATACCATCTGTCAACCAATTTTGCGGAAATTCTGTTTCGGACAATTGAACACCATTATAGGTACATTTAACATGCATCTCCCTATTCCATTCCTGTAAATCCTCATACCATTCAGGAAGTTGCAATAGTAACATACGTCCAATATTTTTCGCTATTATCAATGAAGGTAATAGAATATATTTTCTAAAAATAGATTGAGTTATTAACATGGAACCTCTTATTACTTGCGCAAATGGAATGGTATCCCAGGCCTCTGCTATCTCTATTCGCGCGCTCTCCTTTCTTTTGTTCTCTTCTTTTTTGTCCTTCTCTTTTTTTTCTTCTCTTTTTGTTTGCTCTTCTGTATACTCTACAATTTTGAATGCTGACCCTTTCCCTATCCAATTTCTAAAAATTCGTTTAATTGGCCCAGAGATATCAAAAGAAAAAAGAAGGGATTTTTTTATTCTGTCCAAAAAAAGAGGGGAATGCACATTTGCTTGAAACAGTTCCCAAATAACTATTTTACGCCTTTGAGCACGTATAGAACCTTTGATTATGCCTCGACGAAAATCTGATTGTTGTGAATAGCGTATCAAAGCTACTTCGTCTGTTTGATCAGGAGGATTAGGATTAGTATCCTCAGTATGCTCCTTGTTACCAGTAAAAATTACTACACGTTTGGCTTTTCTTGAGCGAATTTCATGATCTAATGGTCCGTTTTCTTGATCTTCTCCTGATTCTTGTTCCAACTCGCTGGTTAATTTGTATAACCATCGAGGCACTTTTTTACTGATTTCTTTTATTCTAATCGATTTTTTACTAATTTTTTGACCATTAGTAGCAGTTACAATTCTATTTTTTAAATATTTCAAATATTTTGTTCCTTTTTCTGAATCTATTCTTCCTTCGTCTTCGTCTGAAAATACAGAAAGACCCCTCCAATTTAAATTGGATCCTGATTCTTTACCAAATTCATTGATGAAAGTTAAGAAATCAACAATTTCGGTTGATAATGGTTTTTTATCAAATCGATCTATTTTCTGTTCAAATTTTTGGTAATCAGTATCAGGAAGAACGATACCATGAATCCGATTTATCCCAACTTTCTCTATGAAATTGTCTATTGAAGTTTTTTTTATTTTTATGATTGAAGGTGAAAGGTTTTTTGTTAGTGTTCTCCGATATGGTCCGTTCAAGAAAGGATCATACATTTGGGGTAAGTATTCGTTTGTAGTATTGTCATTACACAACCTAGTCCTTGTTTCGAGTATATTCAAAAAAAGAGATTCTTTGTCTAGAGTTTGAATTCTATTTAGAAATTCGTTGTTTAAATTATTACTTTTTTGTTTGTTGGTATAAACCCAATGATTGTAGAGTTCATTAGATGAGAATTTTTCTAGTGTAGGCAGAGATATCCTTCTTTTTATCATTTCCCAAAAAGTTGACAAACTGGGTGGATATGTAAAAGA